CTAGATACATTAATTTGATTATGATCTATTCCGCGAAAATACGGATCGTGCCAAAGATGAAAAATTGTTTTCTTTTTTTCTTTAGAATTTTCTTTCTATTAGAATTAGAAAAAGAAGATGAAAAAATTACAATGGATTTAAAATGAGAACTTATTCTTAGGTAAATCAATTGCGAAATGCTTCTGTAGAGTGTCCAATATTTGTTTTACATCTTCCATGCGAAAATATTCAATTCTCATAAGATCTTCTTGACTGTTACTCAAAAGGTCCAATAATGTATGTATATTGGACCTTTTGAGACAATTATAGGTCCTGGAAGGCAATTCTAATTGGTCAATAAAAATACAATTCAATGGAATTCCTTTTTTGTTTTTCTTTAAATTAGTTAATCTATCTTGAAAGGTTAAAAAGGGTAGAGTAAACCTGTTTTTATTTTCTTCGAAATTAATGTCCTCTTCCTCCGCATGTAGAAAAGGAATAAATAAATCAATCAAATTACGAGAAGCCTCATAAAGTGCTTCCTTAGGAGTTAAACTTCCATTTGTCCATATTTCTAGAAAAAGTATCTCTTGTTTTTCATTCCCATTCCCATAAGAATGAATACTATGATTCGCATTTCGAACAGGCATGGATACAGCATCTATAGGATAACTTCCATCTTGAGAGTCATTTATGGGTTCCATACGATATCCGCGATCTCTCTTGATTTGTAATCCAATACACAAATCAATTGGTTCCGTCAGGTTAGCTATATGTTGTGTCGTGTCAACTATTTCTACGGAAGGCGGTGAGATGATATCTTGAGCGGTTACGTATCTAGGACCCCTTACGCAAATCGACGCGTCTCTAACTCCATAGAGATTACTTCTCAATACAATTTCTTTCAAATTTAGTAAGATTTCATGTACTGATTCCTCAATACCTACTATCGTAGAATATTCATGTGGCACCTTCTCAGATTTTGCACGTGTGATACATGTTCCTTCTATTTCTCCAAGTAAAGCCCTTCGCATGGCAATACCGATGGTATCAGCTTGACCTTTCATAAGTGGTGACAGAATGAAACGACCATAATAAAGACGCTTACTGTCTACTCTTGATTCAACACACTTCCACTGTAGTGTTCGAGTGGATCCCGCTACTTCCTCTCGAACCATACTATACTAGTATTATTATTTGATCATTGAATCATTTATTTCTCTTGAAATCGGTTTAATTCTTATTTCTACACACGTCTTTTTTTAGGAGGTCGACATCCATTATGTGGCATAGGTGTTACATCACGTACGAAACTTAATAATATACCACTTCTACGAATGGCTCGTAATGCTGCATCTCTTCCGAGACCAGGACCCTTTATCATAACTTCTGCTCGTTGCATACCCTGATCAACCACTGTACGAATAGCATTTACCGCTGCGGCTTGAGCAGCATAAGGTGTTCCTCTTCTTGTGCCTTTGAATCCAGAAGTACCAGCGGAGGCCCAAGAAACTACCCGACCTCGTACATCTGTAACAGTTATAATGGTATTGTTGAAACTCGCTTGAACATGAATAACGCCTTTTGGTATTCTACGTCCATTCTTACGTGAACCAATACGCCCATTCCTACGTGAACCAATTCTTGGTATAGCTTTTGTCATATTTTATCATCTCATATTTATGAGTCAGAAATATACAAAAAGAAAAGATACGGAGATATCCATTTCATGTTAAAACAGACCCTTTACCTTATTTTTACGTATCGTACTTATTTTCGAATTTTTGAAAGTAAAGTTCTTTTTTAGAAAGATTACCCTTGTCTCTGTTTATGTTTCGGATTGGAACAAATCACTATAATTCGTCCACGCCTGCGAATCAGTCGACATTTTTCACAAATTTTACGAACGGAAGCCCTTATTTTCATATTTTTTATTCCTTACCTTAATTCTGAATCCACTTCTTGGAAGAGAATAAGTCTCTTGAATTTTTTTTTTTGAACTTCGAATTGTAAACCCATGGTTAAAAAAATAACCTAATCGTTCGAATCTTTGTTGCGAAGTCGATAAATTATACGTCCCCTGGTGGAATCATAACGACTTACTTCAATTTTTACTCTATCTCCCGGTAGTATCCGTATAAAACTGCGCCGGATCCTCCCCGAAACATATCCTAGAATTAGATCTTCATTATCTAAACGGACCCGGAACATACCGTTGGGAAGTGATTCAGTAATTAAACCCTCATGAATCAATTTTTGTTCTTTCATTCCAGGTAACCTCCTTGAAGTATCAACTAATGGAGGAAGAGTTATATAACTCACTTTTCCTCTCTATTTTACAAATAGGAAGTTAGAGATCAAATTCGGATACCAGAGGTGTAAGATTACCATATATAACACAAAATTTCTCCTCCAATTCTTTCTAGTCGAGCTTCTCGATCTGTTATTATACCTCGAGAAGTAGAAAGAATTACAATTCCCATTCCACCTAAAATCTTAGGAATTCGTTGATAGTTGGAATAAATTCGTAAGCCGGGTCGGCTGATACGCTTTAAAATGGTTTTCGTTTTATATATTCCTTTTCTGGTTTTTCTATGTCGCAGAGTTGAAACCAAGAAATATTTGTTACTTTCCTGATGTTTCCGAACATTTTCAATAAAACCTTCTCGTAGAAGTATTTTAACAATGTTTTCGGTAATATTTGTAGATGCTATTCGAACCCTTCCTTTTTTATCCATGTCAGCATTTCTTATAGAAGTTATTAGATCGGCAATAGTGTCCCTACCCATGACGAACTAGAATTATAGGTTCCTCCTAATTTTGATATAATCAACATGTTTCCTTTTTTTTTTCTTTTTTTTTTTTAAGTATATACGTGAGACACAATCTACTAATTTGATCTATTTGATCTATTTCAGATACCCTACTATATCATAGTCTCATCTACTACTATTTATAATACTTCGGGAGCTAATGAAACTATTTTAGTAAAATTCAACTGTCTCAATTCTCGAGCGATTGCACCAAAAACTCGAGTTCCTTTTGGATTTCCTTCTTGATCAATGACAACTGCAGCATTGTCGTCATATCGTATTATCATACCGTTTTCACGTTTGAGTTCTTTACATGTACGTACAATTACAGCTCTAATTACTTCTGATCTTTCTAGAGGCATATTGGGAACTGCTTCTTTGATTACAGCAACAATAACATCACCAATATGAGCATATCGGTGATTACCAGCTCCTATGATTCGAATACACATCAATTTTCGAGCTCCGCTGTTATCCGCTACATTCAAAAGGGTCTGAGGTTGAATCATATCATTTTTATTTCAATCTGTTATTTCAATGAAAAGTATGAAAGAAAAAAAAAAGAAATATTGTCAGTCCAGAAATAAATAAACCTGCGTTTTTTCATCCCCAATACCCCTTTTTGTTTAGTTCTACATCTCTATCCTGAAATAAGAAATTGAGTTCGTATAGGCATTTTGCGCGCAGCTATTGAGATAGCTGCTCTAGCTACAGTTTCGGATACTCCACCCATTTCATAAAGTATTCGACCCCGTTTAACAACGGATACCCAATATTCAGGGGATCCCTTCCCCGAACCCATACGTGTTTCCGCGGGTCTTACTGTAACAGGTTTGTCGGGAAATATACGTACCCATATTTTTCCACCACGACGCGCATATCGTGTCATTGCTCTTCGCCCTGCTTCTATTTGTCTAGCTGTAATCCAAGCAGGTTCAAGTGCCTGAAGAGCGTATCTGCCGAAACAAATATGATTGCCTCGACAAGATATTCCTTTCATTCTTCCTCTATGTTGTTTACGAAATCTGGTTCTTTTGGGGTTATAGTCGATGGTTGTTTCTTAATTCCATCTCTACTGCAGAACCGGACATGAGAGTTTCTTCTCATCCAGCTCCTCGCGAATGAAAGGATTCAAATTCAATAATATTATAGATACACATTAATAGGTACACATTAATAGATAATACACCAAGTAATGGCTTTTATTGATATTTAATTTCTTACATAGGAAGGAAGATGTAGATACAAGATATACAATACAGCTAGACGTGTGTGTACATTTATGTATCTTTATAGATAATGTAATGTTTCCCTTTTTTATTTTTATAACATAACGAATCCTTTCCTTTTTTTTTTTTACCTCTATCGAATTACGACAAAAGATTGTAATCTAATAAATAGAGGTTTCGCGGGCGAATATTTACTCTTTCCTGTTTCATTCGTAGGTTCAATTCATGACCTCTCAGAATAAATCAATTTTTTCTTGGTCCGTTCCGCCATCCCACCCAATGAATTATTAGGATTCGTTTTCAATAGAATCCTATGCAGTCACAGGTTCTGTCGTTCCCATAGCTTCTCCATTAATGGTTAGGTCTGAACTTTGCAATGGAGCTTCCAACAAAATTCGTTCCCGAGTCAATTTCCTCAGTTTTTATTAACCCGAAGGCTCTTTATTATTTTATTCTATTGTAAATTATTTCATTTTAAAATTCTTATATTTCTAATTATCTTATCAGTATTGATTATCAGTATTGATGCTTTATCACACTGCCTTTTATGACGTGATTCATAGACCATACATATTGGAATCATATATCATTGATATTTTTGTTCTTTCTATCATCCTTCCATTTATCCATATCCCTTTATTTTTTTTTTTTCTTTACAACCCATAATCAGATTTATTTTTTCTTGAAAGAATTTCAGTTGCTACAACCATATGATAGATTCACTCATTCATATAGTGACTGTTTCTTGGGATCGCGACAATACGAAGCAATAAGTTGGTTATTAGTTTATTTTATATAATTACAAAGTTTATAGCAGGGGTCAGTCTATTTTTTTTTTGAATCCCAACTTGAAACTATAAAAAAACTAACGAGTCACACACTAAGCATAGCAATTATACCAAATAATCAATCGAATTTTTATTTAACCTTATAGAATTAGAATTGTTCATTTTTTTTTAACAGAAAACGAATGAAAGAG